GGACATGAGATAACAAATCAAGTCTTTCCCTAAGACTTCGAATAGCTGTCCCGAATTCAAGTTGAGTATGTTTCGCTTCTTCCTCGGAGAAAGACGATCAAACAATTCCCAATCATGGTCCTTGCGGATCAGATCATCCGTATAGGATAAAAAAAGAAACTCCAGATATTTGCGATCTCTCTCTTTGAATGAGATCTCAATTCCAGCTACGGTTTTATTAGATACCTTACAACTAGAATCCCTCTTTTTTCCGATCCGGTTCCTCCACCACCGCGAACCCCGGTTAGATTCAGGCATGATACACTTTTTATTTATTGGGAGAACCCAAGTACTCTCTTGCGGATCCACGAAACAACTCTCAGAACTATTTTTCCCTTTTGGAAGATACAGGGGCGAAACAATCAACCTATTGATATTGCAAGACCAAAAAGATTCTTCCAATGTCTCATTTCTGGGTCCAATGGAATTCATAGGTATAGGAAGAAGCCCCATTAAATAGAGATTTTTTCTTTCGACAATCTTTCGATTGTTAATACGAGATATAAGGACCGCTACTACAAGCAGTACTATACCTTTGATCGTGAAATATCGATTGCTTCTTGAACCCTGTGAATCACGTGAAAGTAAGATACTCCAAATTCGGGGGTCAAAGAGTTTCATAAAACGTTCTTGGTGGAAAAGAATGTGAGTGAAAGATCCCACTGAATTGAATTTGGTCCATGAATCTAAGAAATAGTGAGAATTCTTGATCTCTCTCAATATCTCTCTCAATTCGAAGATCCAGGATTTAAATTGATGTCCTCTCATTGATTCCTCCTAAAGATTTCATTTCAATTGGAATTTGGTTATTCACGATGTACGATGATCCCTGTTAAGCATCCATGGCTGAATGGTTAAAGCGCCCAACTCATAATTGGCAAATTCGTAGGTTCAATTCCTGCTGGATGCACGCCAATGGGAACGTTCAATAAGTCTATTAGAATTGGCTCTGTATCAATGGAATCTCATCATCCATACATACCGAATTGGTATGGTATATTCATACCATAACATATGAACAGTAAGAACTAGAATTCTTATCGATACTGGAACTCATAGGGAAGAAAATGGATTTATGGATGGAATCAAATATGCAGTATTTACAGAAAAAAGTATTCGGTTATTGGGGAACAATCAATATACTTCTAATGTCGAATCAGGATCAACTAGGACAGAAATAAAACATTGGGTCGAACTCTTCTTTGGCGTCAAGGTAATAGCTATAAATAGTCATCGAGTCCCCGGAAAGGGTAGAAGAATGGGACCTATTATGGGACATACAATGCATTACAAACGTATGATCATTACGCTTCAACCGGGTTATTCTATTCCACCTCTTATAGAGAAAAGAACTTAAAGCAAAATACTTAATAACACGGCAATACATTTATACAAAACTTCTACCCCGAGCACACGCAATGGAGCCATAGACAGTCAAGTCAAATCCAATCCACGAAATAATTTGATCCATGGACAGCGTCGTTGTAGTAAAGGTCGTAATGCCAGAGGAATCATTACCGCAGGGCATAGAGGGGGAGGTCATAAGCGTCTATACCGAAAAATAGATTTTCGACGGAATGAAAAAGACATATCTGGTAGAATCGTAACCATAGAATACGACCCTAATCGAAATGCACACATTTGTCTCATACACTATGGGGATGGTGAGAAGAGATATATTTTACATCCCAGAGGGGCTATAATTGGAGATACCATTGTTTCTGGTACAGAAGTTCCTATATCAATGGGAAATGCCCTACCTTTGAGTGCGGTTTGAACTATTGATTTACGTAATTGGAAGTAACCAATTAGGTTTACGACGAAACCTAGAAATCGATCACTGATCCAATTTGAGTACCTCTACGGGAGAAACCTCAGCAGAAAACTGTTGAGTAACGGCAGCAAGTGATTGAGTTCAGTAGTTCCTCATAGAAAATTATTGACTCTAGAGATATGGTAATATGGAGAAGACAAAATTGTTTGAAGCACGCACAGAACCGGAAGCACCCCTTGTTTCAAAGAGAGGAGGACGGGTTATTCACATTTAATTTGATGGTCAGAGGCGAATTAAAAGCTAAACAGTGGTAATTATAAAGATCCCCGGGGAAAAATAGAGATGTCTCCTACGTTACCCATAATATGTGGAAGTATCGACGTAATTTCATAGAGTCATTCGGTCTGAATGCTACATGAAGAACATAAGCCAGATGACGGAACGGGGAGACCTAGGATGTAGAAGATCATAACATGAGTGATTCGGCAGATTTGGATTCCTAATATATCCACTCATGTGGTACTTCATCATATGATTCATATAAGATCCATCTGTCTAGATATCATCATATACATCTAGAAAGCCGTATGCTTTGGAAGAAGCTTGTACAGTTTGGGAAGGGGTTTTTATTGATAAAAAGAAGAATCTACTTCAACCGATATGCCCTTAGGCACGGCCATACATAACATAGAAATCACACTTGGAAAGGGTGGACAATTAGCTAGAGCGGCAGGTGCTGTAGCAAAACTGATTGCAAAAGAGGGTAAATCGGCCACATTAAGATTACCATCTGGGGAGGTCCGTTTGATATCCAAAAACTGCTTAGCAACAGTCGGACAAGTGGGTAATGTTGGGGTGAACCAAAAAAGTTTGGGTAGAGCCGGATCTAAGCGTTGGCTAGGTAAGCGTCCTGTAGTAAGAGGAGTAGTTATGAACCCTGTAGACCATCCCCATGGGGGCGGTGAAGGGAGAGCCCCAATTGGTAGAAAAAAACCCACAACTCCTTGGGGTTATCCTGCGCTTGGAAGAAGAAGTAGGAAAAGGAAAAAATATAGTGATAGTTTTATTCTTCGTCGCCGTAAATAAATAGGAATATAGAAAATCTAATTTTTAGAATTTGAAATCATGTGATGGGCGAACGACGGGAATTGAACCCGCGCGTGGTGGATTCACAATCCACTGCCTTGATCCACTTGGCTACATCCGCCCCTTATCTAGCTAAAGGATTTTCTTTTTCCATATTGTATTTATTCTTACCTTCATACTTAGATCAATATATTGGGCATAGAATGCCAATTTTTAAAATGTAATAGTAATATAAGGAGTAATCCGCTGTGACACGTTCAATAAAAAAAAATCCTTTTGTGGCTAATGATTTATCGGAAAAAATTGAAAAACTAAATATAAGGGAGGAGAAAGAAATAATAGTAACTTGGTCTAGGGCATCTACCATTATACCCACAATGATTGGCCATACAATTGCTATTCATAATGGAAAGGAACATTTACCCATTTATATAACAGATCGTATGGTGGGTCATAAATTGGGAGAATTCGTGCCTACTCTCACTTTCGCAAGACATGCAAAAACCGATAATAAATCTCGTCGTTAATTTCTTTATTTATTATTTTTTTTAGTAAATATTATTTTTTTTAGTAAAAAAGACAGTTTTTATTCATTTAGTGGGGGATAACCTTATGATAAATAGAAAGAACTCACGTTGGAGTACAGAAATTAAAGCTTTAGCTCAACATAAACATATATGTATGTCTGTTTTCAAAGCACGAAGAGTAATTGATCAGATTCGCGGACGTTCCTATGAAGAAGCACTTATGATACTAGAACTTATGCCTTATCGAGCATCTTATCCCATTTTGAAATTGGTTTATTCCGCAGCAGCAAATGCTAGTAATAACATAGGCTTAAACAAAGCTTATTTATTTATTAGTGAAGCTAAAGTCAACGCAGGTACTATTGTGAAAAAGTTAAGACCCCGGGCTCGAGGACGTAGTTATCCGATAAAAAGACCTACTTGTCATATAACAATTGTAGTGAGGGATAAATCTAAATTATTTAGAGATAATAGAAAAATATGGGACAAAAAATAAATCCACTTGGTTTCAGACTTGGTACAACCCAAAGTCATCATTCCTTTTGGTTCGCACAACCACAAAATTATTCTGCAGGTGTACAGGAAGATGAAAAAATACGGAATTGTATCAAGGATTATGTACAAAAAAATAAGAGAACGTCCTCAGGTTTCGAAGGAATTGCACGTATACAAATAAAAAAAAGAATCGATTTGATCCAAGTCATAATCCATATTGGATTCCCTAATTTATTAATAGAGGGCCGAACACGAGGAATCGAAGAATTACAGATGAATGTACAAAAGGATTTTCATTCTGTAAACCGTAAACTTAACATTGCTATAACAAGAGTTGAAAACCCTTATGGACAACCTAATATTCTTGCAGAATATATAGCTTTACAATTAAAAAATAGAGTTTCATTTCGAAAGGCAATGAAAAAAGCTATTGAATTAACTGAACAAACGGATACAAAGGGAATTCAAGTACAAATTGCCGGGCGTATTGACGGAAAAGAAATTGCACGCGTCGAATGGATCAGAGAAGGTAGGGTTCCTCTACAAACAATTCGTGCTAAAATTGATCATTGTTCCTATGCAACTCGAACTATCTATGGAGTATTAGGCATAAAAATTTGGATATTTGTAGACGAGAAATAATGTACTTTTATTTGTCTTGCCGTTCTGTCCAGCGATAGAACAAACGAAAAAGACATGACAAATTTCATTCTTTATTCCGTTAAATCAAACAAAACCAAGCAATTAAAATTCTATATTCTATAAGGTTGAATAAAAATTAGATTGACCATTTAGTATAAATGCTATGCTTAGTGTGTGACTCGTTAGTTTTTTAGAGTTTAGAGTATAGTTGGATTAAAAAAATTTGACCAACCCTCACTATGAACTTACTAACTATATAAACTTATAACCAACTTATAGCTTCATATTGTCGAGATTCCAATAAACAGTCACTATATGACTGAATCAATCATATAGTTGTAGCAACTGAAATTTTTAAAAGGTTGCGAAGCAAAAATAAAGGGATGTGGATAAATGGAAGGATGATAGAAAGAGAGAATAAAAGTATCAATGATATATTATTCCTATATGTATGGTCTATGAATTATCTCACAAAGGCAGTGTGATAAAGCATCAATACTGATATAATATCAATAATTAAAAATTTTTGATAAAGAGCCTTGGGCTAATAGAAACTAAGAAAATTGACTCAGGAACAAATTTTGTTGGGGCTCCATTGCAGAGTTTGGGCCTAACCATTAACGAAGAGGCTATAGGAACGACAGAACCCATGATTGCATAAGATTCCATTGAAAACAAATGAATCCTAATGATTCATTGGGGGGGATGGCGGAACGAACCAAGAACAAATTAATTTATTCTAAAAGTCAAAGGTCTGACCCTACGAATAAAGCACGAAAGAGTGAATATTCGCCCGCGAAACCTGTAGTAATATTAATGAATCATTTCATTCGCGAGGAGCCGGATGAGAAGAAACTCTCATGTCCGGTTCTGCAGTAGAGATGGAATTTAATTAATAAAGAACCATCAACTATAACCCCAAAAGAACAAAATTTCGTAAACAACATAGAGGAAGAATGAAGGGAATATCTTTTCGAGGTAATCGTATTTGTTTCGGCGGATACGCTCTTCAAGCACTTGAACCCGCTTGGATCACGGCTAGACAGATGGAAGCAGGACGAAGAGCAATGACACGATATGCGCGTCGTGGCGGAAAAATATGGGTACGTATATTTCCCGACAAACCTGTTACAGTAAGACCCGCAGAAACACGTATGGGTTCGGGGAAGGGGGCCCCCGAATATTGGGTATCTGTTGTTAAACCGGGTCGAATACTTTATGAAATGGGCGGAGTATCAGAAACTGTAGCCAGAGCAGCTATTAAAATAGCTGCGCGTAAGATGCCTATACGAACTCAATTCGTTATTGAGGGATAGGGATGCATAAATAAAAAGAAAGGTGATGATGAAAAAATATAGGTTTATTTTTTTTATAGACAGACAATATTTCTTTTTATTTATTTATCTTTTATCCTTTGCAACGAAATCAAAGATTAAAATAAAAATGATATGATTCAACCTCAGACTCTTTTGAATGTAGCGGATAATAGTGGAGCTCGAAAATTGATGTGTATTCGAATCTTAGGAGCTGGTAACCAACGATATGCTCATATTGGTGACGTTGTTGTTGCCGTAATCAAAGAAGCAGTACCAAATATGCCTTTAGAAAGATCAGAAGTTATTAGGGCTGTAATTGTGCGTACATGTAAAGAACTCAAACGTGACAACGGCATGATAATACGATATGATGACAATGCCGCGGTTGTTATTGATCAAGAAGGAAATCCAAAAGGAACTCGAGTTTTTGGTGCAATCGCTCGGGAATTGAGACAGTTGAATTTTACTAAAATAGTTTCATTAGCTCCTGAGGTATTATAAATACTAATAGTATATTTAACTATGATATAGCGGGGTATCCGAGAGGGGTCAAGTCAATTAGTAGATTGTGTATCACGCATATATTTTTAATTAATATAAATTAAAAAAAAATAATAATAAAAAACATGTTGATTATATCAAAATTAGGGGGTACCAAAAATTATAGTTCACCATGGGTAAGGATACTATTGCCGATATAATAACTTCTATAAGAAATGCTGACATGGATAAAAAAAGAACGGTTCGAATAGCATCTACTAATATTACCGAAAACATTGTGAAAATACTTCTACGAGAGGGTTTTATCGAAAACATTCGTAAACATCAGGAAAGTAACAAATGTTTCTTGGTTTTAACCCTACGACATAGAAGGACTCGAAAGGGAATATATAGAACTATTTTAAAACGTATCAGCCGACCAGGTCTACGAATCTATTCCAACTATCAACAAATTCCTAAAATTTTAGGTGGAATGGGGATTGTAATTCTTTCTACTTCTCGAGGTATAATGACAGATCGAGAAGCTCGACTAGAAAAAATCGGGGGAGAAATTTTGTGTTATATATGGTGATCTTACACCCCTTCCTCCTGTTATCTTAATTTTCTTTCTAACTTACGGGAGACGTATAATTTATAGAATTCGCAACAAGGATTCGAACTATTAGTTGATTTTTTTAAACATTACTTTCGTGAGGATACAATTTAAAATTAATAAAAAGAAAGAAACTTCTTTTTCCAAGGAATAAATTCAGAATTAAGGTAAGGAATAAGAAATATGAAAATAAGGGCTTCTGTTCGTAAAATTTGTGAAAAATGTCGACTTATCCGTAGGCGTGGACGGATTATAGTGATTTGTTCGAATCCGAGACATAAACAGAGACAAGGGTAATCTTTCTAAACTAAATAAAGAACTTTCTAAAATAAAAAGAAGGACCCGTGTAAGTGTAAAAGAATCTGTTTTAACATGAGATGGATATCTCCGTATCTTTCCGTATATTTCTGACTCATATTTATGAGATGATAAAATATGACAAAACCTATCCCAAGAATTAGTTCGCGTAAGAATGGGCGTATTGGTTCACGTAAGAATGGACGTAGAATACCAAAAGGTGTTATTCAT